GCAAGAACAATATACGGCTCTTCGAGAATGTATCACTTTGGGAATTCCAACAATTTGTTTAATCGATACAAACTGTGACCCAGATCTTGCTGATATTTCGATTCCAGCAAATGATGACGCTATAGCTTCAATCCGATTAATTCTTAACAAATTAGTATTCGCAATTTGTGAGGGTCGTTCTAGCTATATACGAAATCCTTGATTAATAATAAGATAAATAAAAAAATTCTTTTTTGAACTCCATAGATTTATGGAATCGGTTACTACTCTTGAATCGCATAAAAGAGATAAAAATTACTGGGGATATTCTGTGATTAGTTAGTATCCAAAATAGAGAATTCAACTAATCAAGTGGAAAAAGAGACGGTTGAATCAAAATAATTCCCTTTCAAGTTCTATTTCTGTAGAGGGCAATATGAATGTTCTATCATGTTCCACCAACACACTAAAGGGGTTATACGATATATCTGGTGTGGAAGTAGGCCAACATTTCTATTGGCAAATAGGAGGTTTTCAAGTCCATGGCCAAGTACTTATAACTTCTTGGGTTGTTATTGCTATCTTATTAGGTTCAGCTAGTATAGCTGTTCGGAATCCACAAACCATTCCAAATGATGGTCAGAATTTCTTCGAATATGTCCTTGAATTCATTCGAGACGTTAGCAAAACCCAGATTGGAGAAGAATATGGTCCATGGGTTCCTTTTATTGGAACTATGTTTCTATTTATTTTTGTTTCTAATTGGTCAGGGGCTCTTTTACCATGGAAAATCATACAGTTACCTCATGGGGAATTAGCTGCACCCACGAATGATATAAATACTACCGTTGCTTTAGCTTTACTCACGTCAGTAGCCTATTTCTATGCGGGTCTTAGCAAAAAGGGATTAAGTTATTTCAGTAAATATATACAACCAACTCCCATCCTTTTACCCATTAACATCTTAGAAGATTTCACAAAACCTTTATCACTTAGTTTTCGACTTTTCGGAAATATATTAGCCGATGAATTAGTAGTTGTTGTTCTTGTTTCTTTAGTACCTTTAGTGGTTCCTATACCCGTCATGTTCCTTGGATTATTTACGAGTGGTATTCAAGCTCTTATTTTTGCAACCTTAGCCGCGGCTTATATAGGCGAATCCATGGAGGGTCATCATTGACGAGTTTTCGAAATAGTCGTTTTTTAGCTTAGGCCAAGAGAATCTATACGTGACTCAAGATAGTCGACTTAGGGAATATAAAAATGAAAAAAAAAAAAACGCTATGTATGGCAAATAGACATCTACAGTAATAGGTACGCTATTTAGGAAATTGTAAAAAAAGGAAAAGAAGAATAAGAATTGAAAAAACGAAATTCCTAAAAAAGAAATTGGTTAGTAAGGGCGGGTATGGGTATATGGAATCTAATGGCTAGAATCCAACTCTTGCACGTTTCAAAAATGATTCTAGAATCCGATTGAATCTAAGATAGGAATAGTTGGTTTGTGTTATGGAAGAAAGACATGTATGTGTGGTATTAGATATTGACTAGTTATATATGAACTAAAGATATATCTAATCCGCACCACTACTGTGAATTTACGCGGGGATTCATATAGAAATCTTTTACTTTCGTCTGTAACTGTGAATTGAATGAATAAAAAGATGAAATCAATAAAAAGAACGAGGAATTCAACTAATGGTTCAGAACAAAGAAATGGATTCACAAAAATCCCGTCGATAGAAACTAAAAAAGCTATATAAAAAAGAGCTATATAAGTAGTTCTGATGATTCAATAATATTAGTCCATTACTGCAATTGGCAGTTGTTAGTTATTTCGTCTGGATGAATCTTTTTGGTGGAATAATTAAATCATAATTACTTGGATGATTGTATCATTAACCATTTTTTGATTTTTGTGTGAGGAACTTATCATGAATCCACTGATTTCTGCCGCTTCCGTTATTGCTGCTGGATTAGCTGTCGGGCTTGCTTCTATTGGACCTGGAGTTGGTCAAGGTACTGCTGCGGGCCAGGCTGTAGAAGGTATCGCAAGACAGCCCGAGGCGGAGGGAAAAATACGAGGTACTTTATTGCTTAGTCTAGCTTTTATGGAAGCGTTAACAATTTATGGATTGGTTGTAGCCTTAGCGCTTTTATTTGCGAATCCCTTTGTGTAATCCTATAAATATGAAATATAAAAAAAACGTATTTTATTTCTTCCGGGGACTTGCTTTTTCGAATTATATCAATATTTCACTCCTACAATTACTTATTCGTTGAGACACTAACCCCCGGGAAGGACAGATTTGAGGATGAGGAATTAGCATGCCGATTCGCTTTCTTCCTTCCCGTTCTTATCAATGGCCCTCCCCCTTTTTTAGTTTTTTCGGGAGTGTTACAATAAACCAAGTATTCCGTAATTGACATGATACCTGCCCTAGGTTCTAATAAGTATTATTCTTATTAGTTATTAGGAATTTCCAATTGAAAAAAAAAAACACATTTCGAAATCAACTAT